AAAGAGCAGAAGATACTTTGTATACTATACATACTCATGAAAGTCTCTGAGTACGCTGACATTCATTCAATAGTAATTCGGTTGAATTGAATGGATAATTGGTTTTTACTTTAACTTAAGTTATATATACTTTTAGTTTATATACTTTTACTTATTTATATATTAAAGTTTTAACTTAACTAAAGTACAAAAATAAATTTGTACTTTTCGATAATCTCGAGTCAAGAACGTAATAGGACGTCTTCCATTGGTTCATAGCGACAATCGAAGATGGTAAGATTGAGATCAAATAAAATAAAAGGGAAGAAAATAAATAAAATAGGAATATGCGATAGATAATGATCTAGCTTGATTCTATATTTTTATACTTTTGACTTAATGAAATGAAAGGCGACAAAAGAAAGAATAGGTCTTATTATTCTGACATTTTATTAACATTCTTTTGATACTTTTGAGACTTCAAGGGCTGTCTCTGCGTATTTTGCTTGTACTTAATGTTTTCCGATTCTACTAGAAATCTTCTAGTATAATCATTAGAACTTGGTCTAATTGGATTTATTGGATTGTTTCATCAATATGGTGGTGGATCAGAACCCCCTTTTGACTCTACGCTGGCAATTCTACTATTATTAGTGAACAATAATTGAATAATTCCTTCATAGAGATCGAGGACATAATTCACATGGATATAGTAAGTCTCGCTTGGGCTGCTTTAATGGTAGTCTTTACATTTTCTCTTTCACTCGTAGTATGGGGAAGAAGTGGACTCTAGAAGTACTACTAATTGAGTTTAGGAATCAAGCTGTATCAATTTTTTTTTATAGATCGTTCTGCAAAGACTTTTTTTTTTAATTCACTATTTCAATTTCAAAATTGAATTTCAAAATATTTTCATTTCGAAGTTATATGTATTGGATTCTAGTGGAGTAATGTATTCTATACTATAAATAACATATGAACTTTTTCAATCAAACAAATATTTCAATTATTCCTATGTTCGTATTTCGAAAGTAAAAGTACTCCAAATGGTATGAAATTTTTTCCAATCGAATTCTTCATAAATTTTCTATATCGACAATGGGTAAGAAGGAAACCCTTTTCTATACTTTACTTTTTTTTTACTTTTTTTTGTTATTTTTTTCCGTCTTTGTCTTTTCTCTTCAAAGAGAAAAGAAAATAGTTCTGTTATTACATTACGTGGATACACTTTTTTACGGGAAACAACATAGACATAGTGGTTGTCCAAGGAGATACTACACATAAGAAAATATTGTCTTGGGCAAGTCACATATTGCGCACTTACCATTTGTTTTATTATTTGTTTTATTATTTTAAAAATTTTATTTATGCTGGTCTTTTTTTTTTTCATTTCATATAATGGTTGAAAGGTTAGGTTAAAATCGGTGAGGTTTATTAATCCTTTTCGAACTCCGAAGAAGTTCCCATGGAACCTCTGGATCCTCTGTCAACTGGTCAATCAATTACTTCTTTGTTGGAATGCTAACAAGAAGATTATTTGATTTTCTTTTATTATACCCATACCTCTTTTTCTTTCATTGATTTGATTCTTTCTTTCAATGAATATAGGAATTCATATTAAAAAGATAAGAAATGTAGCAATTAGAATCGTAAGAGTAAGAGCTGTCTTTCGATTATTTCAAATTGATTGGAATCAACACAAATCAAATAGAAATAGATGAAGCGAAGAAATAGAAAAGAAATAGGATTGGGACATGACACTATGTACATTATATATGGAATTTATATCTATATATGAAGATAATACTGTCAATTGATATATATTAAATTAACCTGTATCGTGATACAGCAAACTTTATACAGTACAATAATAATACTAGTATGGTAGAAAAAGATTTTTCTACCATACTATCTAGTATCTCATAGAATACTGCTCTCATAGAATACTGCTGATTCTAGTTCGATGATTTCATTTAAAACGTGAAATTTGAATCCTTTTTATTTTATTTCTTCTCTTCAATCATTGATAAGAACTAAAAAGTCACAAGTTTAATTCAAATTAATCACTTTGACTTACTGTTTTTACGTATATTATAAGTAAAAAAGCAGTAGGAATTAGAATGAACAGTGCAGTAGCAATAAATGCGAGAATATTTACTTCCATAATTTCATCGTTTCCTTTTTCTTTAATTCGCAATAACTCGGGATTTAATCCCATAGAGATGATAAATCTTTTGTCTGTAAATTCAATAAGATGAATTACATCGAGATATAATCGAATCGGATCAATATCATGAATAACAATATCTGACAAATTGATTTATCGTCAAGAATTGAATAGTATAACATAGGAAGATCTTTTATTCATATCGAATTCCAAAGTAAATTTTGATACAATCAAAAATCCCTTTAACTGTATTTTTATTTACATTTTTCATTCTTTTCCACCCTTTCTTTCTATAAACTAGCGCCCCCCTTGTAAAATCATTTGATGAAGTATCATCTAACCGCTTTTACACTTACCATTGGTTCCAAACAAAGCCAAACAATAGAAGAAAAAAAAAATAAAAAGAAAGATAAAAAGAAAAGGGATTCCTGTTGTCAATGAAATTCTACTGTTTGTACTCCCCTTCACAGAACAGAAAAATGGAAGGATGAATTGCTGTATTTTTTTTATTGGATTTGGATCCATCGGGACTGACGGGGCTCGAACCCGCAGCTTCCGCCTTGACAGGGCGGTGCTCTGACCAATTGAACTACAATCCCAAGGAAATAACAGAATAAAATAAGGTGTACAGTATACATATTCTTATGATTTTATTCAAATACTTTCGATATGGATATGAACTTTAGCAAGAGAGGCAGTGATTACTAATAATCTTGTCGTTATTTCCAAATTAATTGGATAGTCAATCTTTCAATGAAAAAGGTCTTTTTTTTCTTTACTTTTTTCCTTATACTTTACACTTCCAGATCTTGATATGAATCTAGATAATTAGCAAGATCAAAACTTGTTGGAAAAAAGTAAAATAAATAGAGTAGATAGGGGTAAAGATAAGATATATCAATATCAGAGATTTTTACTTTTTTCTATTGGGATCGAGCATTTCTGGAGAACAACAAATGGCTTATATCATTTCATGGTGGATCGGCGAATTATTGGGCCGAGCTGGATTTGAACCAGCGTAGACATATTGCCAACGAATTTACAGTCCGCCCCCATTAACCGCTCGGGCATCGACCCGGGAAGAATCAATCCAGGCTTAGTGATAATCCACGATGAACTTTCTTTCGTAGTCCCCTACCCCCAGGGGAAGTCGAATCCCCGCTGCCTCCTTGAAAGAGAGATGTCCTGAACCGCTAGACGATGGGGGCATACTTGCCCAACCGTCATCATACTATGATCATAGTATGAATAGTTTTTTGAAATTGTCAATATAATGGAGGAATCGTATGACTCAATGCGAAGGATCTTTCTGTCTTTCACGATTATATAGAATTTTTTGATTATTTATATTCCTGAATCGTTCATTCTAATCGACATTTTAGAATTTCATAAATAAATCTATTTTCTTTTTTTCTTTAAATTTTTAATTTAAATAATATTATTATTAATATAATAATAAATATAATAATAAATAATTTTATTAATAATTTCAATAATTATTAATAATGTTAATATTATTAATCTTATTTTATTTATTTTTAATAAATCTTTTTTTTCTAAGAATTTGGTTTGGGGGACAAGCTGAATCGCTTTATTAATGATTCAATGAAATAGTTTGGATCTAGGTTGAATTGGTAGGTACCTGTATCAATCAAATGAATTTCGTTATGATGGCAATTAGGATCTGTCTTGAAACAATTCCTTGCATTGATTGATATTTATGAAATCAAATATCACTAAATCCTTTTTTTTTTACTTATACTTACAAGTATATCCTAGACTCATTATGTAAATCAAATTTATCGTTCCTGAGTGAACCACTATACGTTTAAGATATATTATAACGTATACGATGTATTTATATATATATAACATATAATATGGATATAGACTAAACACATAGTCACTAGTGACTTATTCAGGAATTGAATCAAAAAAGCCCTTTTAACTCAGTGGTAGAGTAACGCCGTGGTAAGGCGTAAGTCATCGGTTCAAATCCGATAAGGGGCTTTGGTTTTTTCATAAAACTAGCACGGTAGTATTCATATTTGAAGGGAGAATAGAAATATTATTAATATATTTATTATTTAATAAATAAGTAAGAAACCATATTATATTAATTATATATAGTATTAATTATAGTTTATAGTCTAGTAATTATAGTTATAAGGTTGAACATTTGCTAGTATGTTTATTATAATTATATAGTATTATATTTTACTAGTATGTTTATTATAATTATATAGTATTTCTATTTTACTATTATAATGATATAATGACTAGTATTAAGTTTATACTGAAAAATAATAAGTTATCTACTTAAAATCTCCAAATATTTCTATTTTTGATTATTGTTATTGCAATCAAATCAATTAGAAATCAACAAAAGAAAAAAGTAAGTGGACCTAACCCATTGAATCATAACTATATCCACTATTCTGATATTAAAATTAAAAATTTGGAAGAGTGGAGCTTTTTTTTTCATTTTCATATTTCTTTGGACTACGCGGTAATCTGTCGATATTGCCGATTAAATCTTCTTGTTCCTAGATGTTCTATAGGAATAAATAGGAATAAATTGCAATTCCCTTCCGTTACAAAAAAGGGTTTATTCCAAGTCACAACATAAGAGATCTTTTAACTATTTTTATTCTATTTTTATTCCAGAACACAAGGCAAGATCAATTTATATCGTATTATTTATATCTTACAGACTTATATATATCAGATCGTAGTCTCATGTATCAAATATTTCCATCTATATCGATGGATACGATATTTTTGTTCCGACAATGTGATGTAAAATGAAAATGGGTGCGAGAAAGGGGCTTTCATTTTTCATTTATAGTCTCCT